GAAATATAATATATAATATAAGAAATATAATATAAAAATATAATATATAATATAAGAAATATAAAAATATAATATAAGAATCAAACGGTTGTCTTGGATCCATAATGAAACCTATGGATCCTTTGGAGATGCGAAGACATAGGAAAAAACTCTTTATCATTCTGTTTCGAATGAAGGGGAGTCTCTCCTAGTACTACCAATGACTATTCATTTTTATCTTGTATCTTTTTTTTTATTCTTTGACGATCCGATCGAAATTCTCTTGGTTGACAAAAGGTCAGTTTGTATACGATAATCATATCGTATCCGATCAAAAACTTTATTTCGATTATATCATTTATATATCATATCATTAACCATTTCTTAACCATTTTTTTTAGGAGACAAAAATTTATGAAAAATCAAAGTTGGGGTCAAAAAAACTCTATGGTTTTTCTTCCTTTTATTAAGAAAGAATTAAAGGGCGATTATGGGATAACTCAATCGACAGACAATTTTGGTCCTAGTGAAACTGAAAATACTAGTGAACAGGAAGATTCTGCTAAAAAAGGTAGGGGTAGAAACGTTATCCCCGGGTGCGCTTTTGGTGAAAGTGAGGGTTCCACTATAGGAACCCCCGAAGATAATGGGGATTTCACGAGTGATGAAAGTAGTGAAGGCGAGGGTTCTATTATAGGAACCCCTGCGGAGAGTAGTGACTTCGCGAGTGATGGAAGTAGTGAAGGCGAGGGTTCTATTATAGGAACCCCTGCGGAGAGTAGTGACTTCGCGAGTGATGGAAGTAGTGAAGGCGAGGGTTCCGTTATAGGAATCCCCGCGGAGAGTAGTGACTTCACGAGGTCTAACGATCTCGACCCAAGAAAAAAATCCAAGCATTTATGGGTTCCATGCGAAAATTGCGAAAAATTAAATTATAAAAAAATTTTGAAATCAAAAATATATATTTGTGAATACTGTGACCATCATTTGAAAATGAGTAGTTCCGAAAGAATCGAACTTTCGATTGATCCCGGCACCTGGGATCCTATGGACGAAGACCTGGTGTCTCTGGATCCCTACGAGGAGCAAAGAATTCAAAATCAAATTGATCAAATAATAAATAAACTAGAGACGTTAACGAAGTTTCTCTTTATTCAAACTAAAGATCCTATTGAGCAAAAAAAGAGAATTCAAAAACAAATTGATCAAATAAACAGGATACGGTTAGTAACGTTTGAGTCAGATGAATTGGATTCGGATGAATTGGATCTGGAGATAGAACGAATTCACGATCAAATAAACGCGTTATTATTAATGGAGAGTAAAAAGAAAGATCCTATTGAGCAAAGGGAGATAATTTGTAAAATTCTTTCGAAAATAACGACGGGCTTAACGGAGAGATTAACAGAGGGGAAAATGGAGGCTATGCCGGGAGAGGTTAGTCAATTGGATTTGGAGGGTATTAAAGTGGAGTGGAATGAAGTGGAGTGGAATGAATTGGAGTGGGATCCAGAATTGTATTTGGATGAAGATCGTTGGCTTCAGAAGCGTTTGAATGAATTGGGTTGGGATGAATTGGATTCGGATGAATTGGATTCCGAGGCTGTTGAATTGGATTCGGATGAATTGGATTCCGATGGATTGGATTCCGGGGTTGTTGAATTGGATTCGGATGAATTGGATTCGGATGAATTGGATTCCGATGGATTGGATTCCGAGGCTGTTGAATTGGATTCGGATGAATTGGAGCCTTATGGGGATTATATTGATTCTTATCAAACAAAGACAGGATTAACGGAGGCTGTTCAAACGGGCGTAGGTCAACTAAATGGTATTCCTGTAGCAATTGGGGTTATGGATTGTCAGTTTATCGCAGGTAGTATGGGGTCCGTAGTTGGGGAGAAAATCACCCGTTTAATTGAGTACGCTACCAACCAATGTCTACCTCTTATTATAGTGTGTGCTTCGGGGGGGGCGCGTATGCAAGAGGGGAGTTCAAGCTTGATGCAAATGGCTAAAATAACGTCTGCCTTATATGCTTACAAATATCAAGCAAAAGAAAAGTTAGTTTATGTACCAATTCTTACATCTCCTACTACTGGCGGGGTAACGGCTAGTTTTGCTATGTTGGGAAATCTCATTATTGCCGAACCCAACGCCTACATTGCATTTGCGGGTAAAAGAGTAATTGAAGAACTATTGAAGGTGGAAGTACCGGATGGTTCACAGGAGACTGAAAATTTATTCGATAAGGGCTTAGTCGACCTAGTCGTACCACGTAATCTTTTAAAAAGCATTGTTGCTGATTTCTTGCAGTTCCACGGCTTTGGTCCTGTGAAGTCAAATTAGAGTACGCCAAGTTCAACTGGTCGAGTTAACTATTTGATTTGTAGGAAACGAGAAGTAATTTTTTTCTTTGGCGACCTAAGATCTAGAAAAATTGCGGATAACTCTTTTTTTGACCCAACTTACTGATTACTAATTAAGTTAAGAAGTCACTAGCAACTCATCCCTTTATCCGGGGTGAGTTGCTCCTTTTGTGAAATTTGGCAAATAAAACGTATTTTGTCTTATGTATATAATCCGATTCAAATATCGAAAAGATAGACGTTTTTTATCTTTATCCATCTCCCAAATCGAATTCGAATATGTAAATGAATAAATGAGTCATATCATAAAATCATAGAAAATCATAAAAGATAGTGTAATAAAGTATCAATTTCCATCTTTCAATAATTTCTAAGAAACTCTTTCTTTATGAAATTAAAAGTAAGATTATAAGATAAGACAAGAACAAAACACAAAGAAATGAAGAAAAATAAGAAATCATACATACCTTTCATATAGAAAGCCGAATAAGTCTAAGAAATTTAGAACTAATTAAATGGACTTATTCTATAGATCCGCTTTAGATACTTATATCTCTACTAACAATTTGAAAATTCATTATTCACATTATTCATTAGTATTAAGTATTATTGCAGTAATTGAGAATTACTACTACTAACTACAAATACTAACTACAAATTCATAATAATATAATAATAATAATAGATTAGAATTAAGAATTCTAATTATTATTATGAAAATTTAAAATATTCAAAAAAAAAAAAAAACAGGTGCAAATAGTCAATCGAGGTGCCCCATTTTATGACAACTTTCCATTTTCCCTCTATTTTTGTGCCTTTAGTAGGCCTAGTATTTCCAGCACTTGCAATGGCTTCTTTATTTCTTCATGTTCAAAAAAACAAGATTGTTTAGAGCCAGGGGCTCATCCATTTTTTTGAAACTAAGATTTGTAGCATAATTTTTTCGGGAAATGGGGTCTAAACTATTTTTTCCGCCGAAAAAATGCTTATGTCTGCAGAAAATGATCTATAAGTAAATGAATTTTAGCTGGTTTCAACAGGATCATTTGATTTGATGACTAAAATGTGTAAAGTTGGTGGATCTAGGTGTATATCAATATGTATATTTGGATCATATGTATGGAGGGTATGTTATTATTATTTTAGATCGAACCGATTTTTTGAATTACTCCTTACTATTTATAAATGTTATAAATGGTTCATCTCAAACTAGTCCTAGTTCCTATCAAACTAGGACTAGTTGATGAGAGTTCCTTCCGAAACACAAAAGGAAAGTCAAAATAATTTTGGGTATTCTCCCAATTCCAATAAAATGAAATCAGATCAAGTATGAGTTGGCGATCAGAACATATATGGATAGAAGTTATAACGGGATCTCGAAAACTAAGTAATTTTTGCTGGGCCCTTGTCGTTTTTTTAGGTTCATTAGGATTCTTAGTGGTTGGAACTTCTAGTTATCTTGGTAAAAATTTGATATCTTTTTTTCCGTCTCAGCAAATCATTTTTTTTCCACAGGGGATCGTGATGTCTTTCTACGGGATTGCGGGTCTCTTTATTAGTTCCTATTTGTGGTGCACAATTTCCTGGAATGTAGGTAGTGGTTATGATCGATTCGATAGAAAGGAAGGAACGGTGTGTATTTTTCGTTGGGGATTCCCTGGAAAAAACCGTCGCATATTCCTTCGACTCCTTATAAAAGATATTCAATCCATTAGAATAGAAGTAAAGGAGGGTATTTATGCTCGCCGTATCCTTTATATAGATATTAGAGGTCGGGGGACTATTCCGTTGACCCGGACTGATGAGAATTTGACTCCGCGAGAAATTGAACAAAAAGCTGCAGAATTGGCCTATTTCTTACGCGTACCAATTGAAGTCTTTTGAGAAAAAAAGGAATTGGGCTGAAGAACGAATGCTTTCTCAGCAGGAGGAAAAAATACAATTTTTTCTATAAGAAAAGATTTTCGGAAGTTTCACCTGAACGTTCAGTCGAGTCAAAGCCGGTCTATATGCTCTGGAACAACTATAAATATAAAACAAAACTCTTTTTCTTCATTTCAACTCGAAGCGAAGTCTTAGTCTATTTCTGTATTCTCTCTAGATATTGAAACAAAATCACAAAAAAATAGATTTGATACCTTGTCTAGAACTCACACGTGAAAAAACTATTAGATCACAGAGAGTCGGCGGGGTTAATTAACAATTCACAGATGAAAAATGGCAAAAAAGAAAGCACCCACCCCCCTTTTGTATCTTGCATCTCTAGTCTTTTTGCCCTGGGGGATTTCTCTCTCATTTACGAAAAGTATGGAATCTTGGATTACTGATTGGTCAAATACTGGTCAATCCGAAATTTTTTGGAATGATATTCAAAAAAAAAATATTCTAGAAAAGTTCCTAGAATTAGAGGAAATCCTCCTGTTAGACGAAATTTTCAAGGAATACTCGGAGACACATCTACAAAAGTTTTCTACAAGAATCCAAAAAGAAACGATCCAATTAATCACGATACACAACGAAGATCGGATCCATACGATTTTGCACTTATCAACAAATATAATCTGTTTTGTTATCCTAAGCGTCTATTCTATTTTAGGTAATGAAGAACTTGTTATTCTTAACTCTTGGACTCAGGAATTCCTATATAACTTAAGTGATACAATAAAAGCTTTTTTGATTCTTTTAATAACGGATTTATGTATCGGATTTCATTCACCCCACGGGTGGGAGCTAATAATTGGTTCTGTCTACAAAGATTTTGGATTTGTTCATAATGAACAAATTCTATCGGGTCTTGTTTCCACCTTTCCAGTTATTCTGGATACTCTTTTTAAATATTGGATTTTCCGTTATTTAAATCGTGTATCTCCGTCACTGGTAGTTATTTATCATTCAATGAATGATTGAAAAATGATCCACCAATAGTAATCTAATCCAAAAACTTTCTATCCGGTGGATTTTGCATTCCAGAGTATTTCAGTCAAATTCTAGTAAATAGCAGAATCGTGGATAGGGACTTGTACTAGCGACCTATCCCAATTTATTGTAGAAATTTTCGGATCAATGATTAGACTATGCAAACTCGAAATACTTTTGCTTGGATAAAGGAACAGATTTATCGATCTATTTCCGTATCACTGATGATATGTATCATCACCCATACGTCGATTGCAGGTGCATATCCCATTTTTGCACAGCAGGGTTATGAAAATCCCCGAGAGGCAACCGGGCGTATTGTATGTGCCAATTGCCATTTAGCTAACAAGCCGGTGGATATTGAGGTTCCACAAGCGGTACTTCCAGATACTGTATTTGAAGCAGTTGTTCGAATTCCTTATGATAAGCAAGTGAAACAAGTTCTTGCTAATGGTAAGAAGGGCGGTTTGAATGTGGGGGCTGTTCTTATTTTACCGGAGGGTTTTGAGTTAGCTCCTTCCGACCGTATTTCTCCCGAGATGAAAGAAAAGATAGGAAATTTGTCTTTTGTGAACTACCGCCCTGCTAAAAAAAATATTCTTGTGATAGGGCCTGTCCCCGGTCAGAAATATAGTGAAATCACGTTTCCTATTCTTTCTCCCGATCCCGCTACTAAGAAAGATGTTCATTTCTTAAAATATCCTATATACGTAGGAGGGAATAGGGGAAGGGGTCAGATTTATCCCGACGGAAGCAAGAGTAACAATACAGTTTATAATGCGACGGGAGTGGGTATAGTAAGTAAAATCATACGAAAAGAAAAGGGAGGATATGAAATATCCATCACAGACCCGTCGGATGGACGTCAAGTGGTTGATATTATCCCTCCAGGACCGGAACTTCTTGTTTCCGAGGGTGAATCCATCAAATTGGATCAACCATTAACCAGTAATCCAAATGTTGGTGGATTTGGTCAGGGAGATGCCGAAATAGTACTCCAAGATCCATTACGTGTCCAAGGTCTTTTGTTCTTCTTGGGATCTGTTGTTTTGGCACAAATCTTTTTGGTTCTTAAAAAGAAACAGTTTGAGAAAGTTCAATTGGCCGAAATGAATTTCTAGACTCGCAAATTTATCAATATCAAGTTCGTAATAAAGAACCCACTTCTTGTTGTCGATTATGTAGGATTAAAAAAAACAAATGAAATTCTGAAAAAACCTTTTCTTTACTTTATGATTTTTTTAGCCAAATTTGATTAGTACGACTATGTGATTTTTTCTAGATGGGAGGCATTTGATTCAATTTCAACTAGAATCCAATTGGTATAGATATTCGTATTAATATATAATAAACGGTATGTATATAGAACGAACTAGAAATGCGGGAAACAAAAAAGTCTAGGAGGGATTATTCGTCTTCCTACTCTTTCGACACAAGAAAAGGAATTTTTTCTACCCTTTTCTTGTGTCGAAAGAGTAATGATTTTTGATTCTGTTCGTAAAAATGCCTAGTCTTGGTGTCTGTTTTCCAGATGTATCGGAACTTTTTTTATTACATACAATAAAATTACATTACAATAGAGTAGTGGACAAAAAAGGGGGGGCAGGTTCATTTTTAATTAATTAATGAAATTCTATTAATTAAATAGAACTTATTCATCAATGAACTTTGCATTTTTCTGAATTTGCATTTTTCTGAATTTCTGAAATAGTAAAATAAAAAAACGAAATATAAATATAATATAAATAGAGTATAGAAAGTATTTGTCGAATCTACAGAAATATATAGATTCCGCTAAGTTGTGTAATTTTCCCTTTCGTCTAACTTAGAAAGAATCCATAGATCCTATCAAAATCAAAGAACGGGTATTTTGAATTTGGAATCAATCAATAAACAATAAAGTTCATTTTTTAAAATGCACTAGAGAATGGGCTTTTTTGCAATAGCCCAAAAAGAAATCCGCCTTGCCATTTACACTACACGAAAAAAATCTGATTCTTAAGAACCCAACGGACCCTTCCCCTTGAATCAGACAAAGAAAGAAGGGAATCCCGCTGAGTTCCTACGCTTTCATGTCTACAACTCAATTCATCCGATTACTACAGAGATGAACCTAATCCGGAATATGAACCATAAAAGAAAATACCTATTAAACCAATCACAAGAATACCAGTTACGGTACCTATTATCCAAAGAGGAATCCTTCCAGTAGTATCGGCCATTTACTCCACTTCCC